TCACCGGAATCCCTGGTCATTTGCACCGGAATTAGTAGTACGCGTTAGCACGCCTCTTGCTGGGCTGGCTTCTCAATACCATCTCTGGGGGCGCGGGACGCTCGCTCTGTCCGTGCCTGCCAAAAAAATATTATATTAAGCTAAGCCGGTGGGGACAGGTCGTTCTTGGGCAGATCCCGCTCCCGGCCGGCTTAGTGGAGGAGTCCCCGGAGTATCCGGTACCTCCCTCGGTCGAAATAATCCTCCAGGCGACCGGATGATTGGCGAGCTGATCTGCTTTGATCCAGGAGAAAGCCCAGTCAGCCACCTTTTCGGTGCGGGTCACGTGACCTGCAGCTCGTCGCTTTTTGAGGCTTCCTCTACCCACATCTCTATGTGCCCGCAGCACTTCCATATGGAGAAAGATGGGCTTACCATGTTCCATCAATAGCACCGGAACTACGCTGATTTTGGCGGACCGTGCTCCACCCCGGTGAACTCATGCGGTTCCGACGTGCCCAGAGGCCAGAGGCGAATCCGTTCACGGTCCTATGGACCAACACCATTCGCCGGAATTAGCTGTAATAGTTCCGGCCCGGTGCTTTCTATAGTCCAGGCTACCGAAAGGTAGGCTCGACTGTAAGGTCCGACCAGCGGCACTAAAGACTGATAAGGAGAGTGAGGTGCGACGACTGTAAGGCTACAAAGTAGGTGAGACGATAGTCGAAGCGAGCCGGTAGATGAGACGTTAGTCGACGGATACGAAGTAGGCTACAAAGTAGATGAGACGTTAGTCGTAGTTGAGGTGCGAAGGTGAGACGTAGTCGAATAGTGAAGGTAGAGGAGGCGATAGCCGTTCCAGGATAGCCAGCCGGTGAGCACGTGCCGTGCGAATGGGCTGTTGACGGAATCTATAGTACCCGTCCTATACCTCGCGTCTCGTCCCGTGCCGTTGGTCGTCCGTCTCAACTACCTAACGGTATCCCCGCATAGTCATGTTTGACTGGGCTTACACACATTCGCTCACGTCACGCTGTCCCCCCTCAGCTCACCCTAGACCCGGGTACGTCGTCTCCAAGGCTTCACACAAAATCTTCACTGACAACATATGCATGCTTCTGTAGGGTCAGGCAGAACCGTTGTTGCCTGATGGGAACTTCCCCCATATTGCTATCAATGTCTTCACGTCGCACGACCTCTTAACATTACACCACTGAATCCCCAATCCTTTGCTTGCTGTGCAGTGACAGTACCAATATCGCATAATCGTTGTTTCCAGATACGGTTGCCGGTTGACATCTCTTCTAATTCGTCGATACGAGAAGCAAATTGTTGTGTGGAGGAATCAATATCTCGACATAAGCCAAGAGGCAGATCTTGTGCCACTCCACCAGGTCGTATGAAACTGGCATGCATCCTGGCTCCAGGGACTCTTTCATAGAATTCCAACAGTTTCTCCCGCTCCTCAGAAGCCCAAAGGAACGGAGTTGATGCTCCCACATCCATAGCATGAGTAGTTGAAGCAAGTGAATGATTTGAAATTCGAGTTATTTCACGGAATAAGACTCGTATATATTGAGCTCGTAACGGTACCTCGCAATTCAAAAGTCTCTCTACGGCTGAAGAATGAGCGTGTTCTTGGGCCATCGTAGAAACATAGATAGGGTCGACGACGGAACGAACAACGAAACTTTACGACAGCTTTTTCGTACACGTTCACTTGCATCACATACACAAGTGCTCTCTGAACCGTGCAATAAGGTCACCCATAACACGGCTCTCCCACTTGAGTGACCTGGGACCCAGGCCATGCCCTCGCCATGATATTGTCAAAATGGGTGGGGCAGCCCGCCGGAAATCCAATAACGGGGGGTCTCCTTGATTCACCGGACCAGCTGTAATAGACTGTCATTAATGTCGTTTGCGTATCACATATCTGCTCCACGCCCTCGACATTAATGACAGTTCCCAATCAATTCGTCTGTAATTTGATCGGCCCCAGGTCCGTACTATACTAATTACTAATTCCGGCTCCCCATTCTCCAGTCTCCCGCAACTGCTCGACGCGTGGTGTGTGACTCCGTATGAGGACCTCCTTCCCTACTACTAATTCTGGTCTGCCCACTCTCCGTTCACACGGTTATCAAAGCAGAGGAAGGGTGGGCAGCAGGTACCACGAGCCCTCTGTCCCACACATCGGTACAGAAGCGACGTGTAGTTCACCGGTTCCACCGAATGCTCCGGTGTCTCGGCAAAGATCGTTTGAGTGCGCAGTCTTGCTTCGGATGCTTCGCCATGGAATAGATCGACCCAGTTCCCGTTCTTTTCCGGTGCACTCGCTTTGTATCTCCGACACACAAGGAAGGACGCGGTGGGTTTTTTTGCCCGCCTCTGTCCGGCCGATCATTCCGCTGGCATCTCGCATTCACGCCCCCGTTTGACTGCCACTCGGGGATGTAGTTGTAGATACGTTCGTCTCCGTGGGTCGTTCCTCTGGTATCCTTCTACGACATGCTGTTGTCATCGCCATATTCCATATATCACTTAGTCATATCTGCCTCGCTGCGGGTCAGCACCTCCGAAAGAAAGGGAGGACTTCATTCAGTGACTCCGCGATCGCCCTCTGAACGATCAGAATAAGGTAAAGCTTGAAGATAAGTTTTGTACTCTATTAATTTCTCAGTCCCTCTAGTCGGGTGGGCGGCGGCCGGCCGGATCCCCCTCCAAACCGTACGTGCGGGTCTCCCCGCATGCGGCTCACGCCATTCGAGGTGGTCCAGCCCAGCTCCCAAATCCTGGGGAAATTGAGACAGCTCAATACAGGCCAGAAGTCAGAAGGATAGGCAAAGGCTGCCCAGCCCGCACTTAACTCCTCCCCCATTGACTCGGTATATTCAAAAGTAGGTACAAGAGTTCTGGTCGAGCGCATTGAATGACCTTTCACGGAGGCCGCCAGTCTCTAATGAATGAGCCCTGGAATTTCCGTCAAATGACCCGGCCTCCCCTGGCTCTTCTACCGTCTGGGCTCCTTTTCCTCCCCTTCCCTGCTCCCCCGGCGCAGGCCTACCACGCTTCGCGCCTGCGACGTTTTCGCCAGACGGTCTTTGCCAGTAGTGCCATCCTCCCCGCTGGCTGTCTGTATGGGTGGGTTGTCCCTTGCTTCCCCTACTTTTGATTCCGGCCGGCTCAGCTATTTATCACTCCCAGGACCAGGAAATGAAGTGGTTTGGTTGACTTGGACAGCGGGCGGGTTACACGTTCCACTGTGCCAAGATGTGAGGTGCAGGTGGTGATGATCACCCCGGGGTATGCATGCGCGGGAGCCCTTGACGGGCACTCCAGAACCCGCCAACGCTCGTTCAAACCCGTCGGTCGGTCTACTATATCAAAATCAAATCAAAGGGCACCTGTTCATCCGAGATGTGTGGATAACGAGGCCACCTTCACAACCTTCTCCCTTCCGTATCTAAAAAGAAAATAACGCCAAACCAGCAAGCGTTAATTCTGGGGCCTAAAGAAGATTCAAAACAGATATAACAAGCAACGGCCCCTATTACTTTATTACCAACGAGAGGAACAATCCAGATTCAAAGCAAAGCGCTAATAGCGCACAAATTACTTTATATTACCCTGTCCGTACCATAACCAGAAAAAAACGGATTAAGCGCTAACGCGTACTACTAATTTCATTCCGGTGCAAATGGACAACGCAGCCGGCGGTAGATTCCGGTATTCTGGTGGCCCGGTGCTTGTATGGTACAGCGGGCCCGGTACAGCAGGCTTGTTCCCCCGCCCCGCTGCCCGGTGGTGCTCATAACCCGCTACGGAACCTCCACCAAAAGAAAAAAAGGGCTTCCGGGCAGGGATTTAGGCAGGGTATCCCCCTCGGCATCAGCGGCTTCGTGCCGCACTGGAGTGATCCAATATGTGGTTCCGCACGTTCCACCACTTCTCCGTTCATTTCCAATACTGATCGTGAAACACCATGAGCAGCAGGATGTTGAGGTCCGGAATTCGAAGTGAAATTTTGAACCCTAGTCGTCATGGGAAAGAAAGGAAGAAATAAGAAAGAGATTATTTCACCCAAGCTTGTCCAGTACCCGGGCCTTCGCCCGCGCGCGAGGGACCGTTTTTTGCCTTGCATGCAAGCGGCCCTGGTGGCCCTCGAATAGAAGGTCGTCCGTCTCACTTTCGACTATCATCTTCCCGTCGCGTCTTCCGGTAGCCTTCCTATCCCTCACGTCTCGCCCCGTGCCGCTGGTCGTCCGTCTTCCCGTCTCTACCTTTACTATTCGACTATCGTCTCACTCTACCTTCACTATTCGACTAACGTCTCACCTTCTACTATCGTCTCACTCTACCACTATTCGACTATCGTCTCACTCTACGAAGCCAGGTAAGTAAGCCCATCAACCATGGCGGATAGTACGCCAGAAGCGAGGCCAGTCCGACGATAAGCCCAGATTCTCAACTGAGACCCTCATTTCCTCCGAAATGGGTCCCATGTCCGGGAAAAAAAGCATTGCGAAAGAGTCTGCCCCGGGACGCGGAAAAACCCCGCCGCGTTGTAGGACGAGGTGCACCAACTTATTATTCGCTTCCTCTCCAATAAGTTCCACAGCCGCCTGGTAGGCTGCGGGCGACCTATCCAGCAGGTCTAGGCATATTCTGCTTCCCGCTTCTACATCGATGAAGTTCAGGATCCAGTGAAACCGAACTTCCATGTATAATTTAAATAACAGGCTATAGGCATTATAGAGATCTAAAGTGTGCGCTCGATCGAGTCGAAGCGCCCACTCGGGCCTATAGACGGATTCGCGCACCACCCCCCGCATGCCCCGGCCACTCATTCCAGAAGTGGGGATTCTCCCGCGGCGTATCCAACCCACCCCACTCCCTACAGGGCATGCCAGGATCCAGTACTATTCCTACGTCTAGTAGGTTCATGGCACCCATCGACAGATTCATTAGATCCATATCCATCAAACAAATATCAGTTCTGTTCCGCTTCCATTTCCATACTATACTATAGATTCCGGAAATATAGAGACTGGTTCCATTACATTACAGACTGGTGCATTCGATCTCTCCTCAGAAAGACTTGTCGGAAATCATTGGGTTGGTCTTGGTCCGACCCAGAAAGGCGTGGGAGCGGGCCCGAGTTAAGTAAAGACCCCCTTCGCGTCTCACCTACGAAGTAGCCGCCGCCTACCTTTCGCTACTTCGTATCCGTCGACTAACGTCTCATCTACCGTCCCGGTATGCTTCGACTATCGTCTCACCTACTTCGTACCCTGAGACTAACGTCTCATCTACCGTCCGGTATGCTTCGACTATCGTCTCACCTACTTCGTACCCTGAGACTAACGTCTCACCTACCTCACGGTATCCTACGCGTTCCTTCTTCGAACCTTTTGGTATGTATTGCCCCCGGAATATAGATCAGATCCACCGGACGAGAAAGTCAATTCCGCACAGCTGCTGAGTCGTCGGACTTATCCACCGACGGGATTCGTGGAATTTCCGTTTGTGGATTGCGTTGGGGGAAATCTACCAAATCCCGGCAGATAGATAGACTCCTTTCCCGCTGCTAAGGGAGAGCAAGAAACTAAATCAAATGATTGTTTTTTTCACCAGCGCCCTTTTGGGTACTAAGAGTCCTCTCACTACCAACCATCAGACATCATCTGGCTGGGTCTTGCCGGTATCAACAATGAGAAAAAACCACCAATGGAAACAACAACAAACTATGGCTCTTGGCCCAGACAACGTCCTAGGCGTAGGGGAGATCAGAGCAACAGGGAACGCCTAGACGACGACGCCTGTCCTGGGCTGCAGTAAGTAGATCAAGAGGTCGTTCCGCCCCTTGTCCCCTTTGATGGGTAATATGTTCTCATACAATGTCAACTTCTATAGGGCTGGGATGGCGAGCGATCCCAGTCCGCGGCAGAGAACAAGACAGCAAGCGAGCGTACCTTTGTTCGCTTCTTCTCCACCAAGCACGGAAGTTTAAGGATAACTGTAGGTCGGTGGCTACCTAAGGAAACTCCGATTCGATTCGCCCCCCGACTGGGAGGCTTCTACCTCATCCCGATCACAAGGAGAGGTTCACCATGATGAGGGGTAAGGTACTTGAATGATTTCCGGAACGGAAAGAATGAAATGCATGGGGGACCATCCTTTTTTTTCGGCATGCTCCTCATATTTACGGATTCGCAGGCGGGCGAACAGCCCAGCCCACCCTACTCCGTTTCCTGACAATGACAAAGGCTTGCGAAACAGAGGTCGGCGGAGCCTTCCCTAGATTCAAAACAGATACAACAAGCGCTAGCGCGAAGTTATGCGTTAGCACTTAGTTTGATTGCTTTCTAGCGCTTGCGCGTTAGCACGTGCATCCGTTTGTTTTATTGCTGGGCGCGCTTGTTCTATAGACCCGAGACCCAGCAGTTTTGAATCTTGGTAGGGTGCGAAGCGGCTTTGCCCTGGGGACCGGAATCCAAAGAATGGAATAATGATAGGGTAAGCAAACAGCTGAAAAACCTTGACTCTCCTAACGTCGAGCGGAGGTGACCTTAGTGCGAAGGGAATTTTGCACATATAGGCCCGTGCATTGCATAATAAATTCCCCGCACCGGCACTCTCTTATCTCTCCGCCTAAGCTCTTTGTTTGCCATATCTTCGCTCGCCTACTTACTATATATACTAAAAAGAAAGGCTACGAATGTAGTTCTATATAGACTGGCCGCCGCTGACTTCGACTGATACTATACTATAATGAATGACCGGTCAGGTTCGTCCCCTTTTCCTTTTTTCATAACCCATTCTCATGTTCTTTCATAAGTAAAGTAGGCTACAAGTAGGCGTTAGTGAGGTAGGCTACGAAGTAGGCTACGAAGTAGGTGAGACGTTAGTCGAATAGTGAAGGTAGAGTGAGACGTTAGTCGAATAGTGGTAGAGTGAGACGATAGTCGAAGGTGAGGTGATAACCGAACCGAGCCGGTAGGTGAGACGCGAAGGATACGAAGTAAAGGTATAGGAAGAGTAGTAAAGGTAGAGGAGATAGTCGCACGGTTAGCCGGACGACCGGGACGAGACGCGAGGTATAGGAAGTTCCGGGGAGTTGACAAAGAAGAACGTTCCAAAGACAGCTATATATATGTATAGGCCAGCTGAGCTGATCTGACCCCACTCTATGACTTCCACTTCTCGATCCGAAGCGATCACCTCTGGAGGAATGAAAGAAAGGGTTTATGAGCCCGGGACCTGTAAGCCCACACCTGTGTAGAGTAGATCGTTCAACACCTGCGGCACAAACCCATTTTTGACTGAGAGGTCCGGGGATCATAGGCGACCGAACGGCCGCCCCCCTAATTACTAGACCGACCTGCTATAATAATTCCATAAACACCTAGCGAAGATATGGCAAACAAATAAAGTAGCCCTATGTTCGGATCTGACAATACCATACCATAATCAAAAGGTACAACGGCCCGAGCGACCAGACTTAACATAAATGTAGCCACTGGAGCCATTCTAAAAAGGGAGAAATTTGCACTACTTGGTGAAATAGGTTCTTTTATCATCAATTTCAAACCGTCTGCTAGGGGTTGTAACAATCCGAACGATCCCACTACATCAGGACCCTTTCGACGTTGCACAAAAGCCATTACTTTACGTTCAGCTAGCACTAAAAAGGCTACTCCGAGGAGAAGTGGTAGAATTATTCCAAGTATTTCAGCTGGAACAGCAATGTACGTTTTCGATTTGATATGAACTCATGATCTGGCCTGGTCGACCCAATCATGATATTGAGGGATGGGACCTTTTCTCGAAAAAGTCCTACTTCCCGAGAAGTCAAAGACATTCCCACCTGGCACTTCTGGTCCTTCTCTACCTTCACTATTCTTCCTATTACCTCGACTATCGTCTCGCCCGTCGACTAACGTCTCATCTACCGGCTCGCTTCGACTATCGTCTCACCTACTTTGTAGCCTTCGCGTCTCATCTACCTTTCGGTACCCTTTAGACTCCCTAGCGTGGCGACCCGGGCTGACCGCGAATCAATTGTTAGCGGGTTTGACTCTCTTTTCCCCGCGTGAAGATGTCGAATATAGGTGGAAAAGTGGAACTAATAAATACTAAACGAAATGGGTACAGAATCACGCTCTGTAGGATTTGAACCTACGACATCGGGTTTTGGAGACCCACGTTCTACCGAACTGAACTAAGAGCGCTTTCTTACCTTACACCCTGAAAGTAAACAGGAAAAAGATAATTTTTGTCCTACCCCCTCCGCTTTGAATCGATCTCAACCCGGGCACCCTGCGCTTCGATCTTAAGTCGGCAACCCCGGTACTATGCCGAATAATACCTTACCCCCCGTCACAGATGAGTTAAATTCACAGCATCAATCGCCCACAAACGAAAGAGTCTAATTGCGTATAGAAACAAAACGAACCACTCTGGATCAACGAAGCTCTTAGCGGCACGGCAGGATGGAAGCGGAGATTGGCCTGGTTGGTGGATAAGCGCACGAACGAAGACGGGTCGAAGTGAAAGCCAGCGTGTCGTGCCATGCTAGTGCCAATAAACAAAACGACTTATATGAAATTAAGACTCATAAGTTGTTTATTTATACTTATATGAAATTAAGACTCATAAACAATCACATAACTAGATTATGCTAATATTTGCGAAACAGAAATAAGTAGGCTACCGAAAGGTAGGCTCGACTGTAAGGTCCGACCAGCGGCACTAAAGACTGATAAGGAGAGTGAGGTGCGACGACTGTAAGGCTACGAAGTAGGTGAGACGTTAGTCGTAGTTGAGACGTTAGTCGAATAGTGAAGGTAGAGTGAGACGTTAGTCGAATAGTGGTAGATGAGACGTTAGGAGAAGCGAGCCGGTAGATGAGACGATAGGAGAAGGGTACCGAAAGGTAGATGAGACGATAGGAGAAGGGTACCGAAAGGTAGATGAGACGTTAGGAGAAGCGAGCCGGTAGATGAGACGTTAGTCGACGGATACGAAGTAGAGGTATAGGAAGAGTAGTAAAGGTAGAGGAGATAGTCGCACGGTTAGCCGGACGACCGGGGCGAGACGCGAGGGATAGGAAGTAGTGGAGACGCGACGGGAAGACGATAGTCGTAGGGAAGATGATAGTCGTAGGGAGCTGCGATTGAAACCTTCCTGCATCCAGTTTGCATTTGCCTTGGTCACTGTTTACTATAGATGTAGATCAATCTGTCCGGAGAGTAAACTAGGTCTTTATTCCGGGAACCATCGTCAATGATCGTTACAGATATGAACTGAGTGCCATTTGATGAGTCAGATCGAACAAAGGAGAGGGGTATGGAAAGGATGAAATAATGAAAGAGGAAGTCATTGCTAGTAGGGAAGACTTGTCGCGATCCATTGGTTCATATAGAATCCATGTCCTAGGTCTATCAAAAAACATTCTTTTCGCTAAGCGTATATAATAAAATAGAGTGAAAGGGTCCACCTCCCAAGGGAGTACTAAACATGCGGACAGCTGAGTCCTCTCCGAACCGCAGGAGATAGTTGCCCATCATACGGCTCACCAACTGAACTTGCCTCTAAGGGGGGCTCGCTCCGGGCAGGTTCGGATCACTTACAATACATGGCTCGTGATTTGGAAAAAACCTTTCTCCGCCATGGGGAACTACTGCCTTGATGTCTGAGGCGGGCCCTTGCGCCTATTTTCCTCTCAAGAGTGCTTCTCGAGGCTCCACTCTCCCGACTCGACTGTAAGGCGTTAGTGAGGTAGGTGAGACGTTAGGAGAAGGCTACGAAGTAGGTGAGACGATAGTCGAAGCATACCGGACGGTAGATGAGACGTTAGTCGAATAGTGAAGGTAGAGGAAGTATGATCATTGTGGGAGGGGATAAGGAGTCAGGATTGAAGCCCCCCGAACCATACTTTAGATTCCGGAGATTCCGGACAAGCAGACACTGGACAGGGGTGGGATCTGTAAATGTGTAAAGCCAAGTGTAGTGTGGTGTAGTAGGCACCGTCCCGGCCCCTTCCCGTCCCCTGTATCACTCCATTCGGGTACTACGGACCCTCTGCCATCCACTGCAGCAGAGCAGGGGGGCTCCGGGGGGGGCTAAGCGCAGTCCTTTGAATCAAAGGGGTTGAATGAAATCTCTTCTTTTTTAGATATTAGATATCCGTACCGTCTATTATAAATCTGACTATTACCAACTCAGCCCCAAATCCTTGATTTGGCCGAGAAAGACTGCACGGCTTTGGGCCCAGGAAGCAAAGGGAATGAGCTCGGCAGCTTCTCCTCTACTACTAATTTCATTCCGGTCTTCTTCTTCGACGCTAGTCTCATTCGTGCGACTATCTCCTCTACCTTTACTACTCTTCCTATACCTCTACTTCGTATCCTTCGCGTCTCACCTACCGGCTCGGTTCGGTTATCACCTCACTCTCCTTATCAGTCGATCCTGAGACTAACGTCTCATCTACCTTTCGGTACCCTTCTCCTATCGTCTCACCTACCTAAGGTAGCTTACCGTGCCGCTGGTCGTCCGGCTAACCTACTTCGTAGCCTACCTCACGGTATCCTAGCCTCGGTCACCTTGCACCTCAAGTTTTCTCCGTGCCCGTTCCGCATGCGCGCGAAGCGCGCCATTGGCGCTTTGCTCTCCTCTTATTTCAGAATTGGACGGTTCGGATGGACTTCGCCGTTCTTTCCCAAAAAGAAAATGGAAAGGGCTGTATCACATCGAGATGTCGATTCGTTTTCCGCCCCAAATGAGATGGGGAATTTCCTCTGTCCCGGACTCTTTCTTCATCGAGGCCCGGCTCGCGTCGTTCCAACAACCGACGGGGAGCACCTCAGTATACGATCGCGCGCAGTAACTGGGAGTCCTCTCCCACTGGAGGCCAACTTCAATTCACCAAACCCAGGTTCATCTCGTGTAGTGATTGTGGACTTGTACAAGGATATTGAGTAGACGGTTGATGTATCAGACTCGACCCTGTCTTTCGTAGCATGCATTCCCATCCGTGTCGCAACTGATTCGGTAAGCTACGTGTCCGGTGCTATGTTGGTCAATAACTAACTGCCCTTGGTCCCCCTAATATTTGATTAAACACTCATGGCAACCTTCCGGCCGCCCAACGACCTATAACGCTAGTCACTACTCCCACTGGGGCTAGGAAGTAAGCCCCACAACCCAAAGCGGCGAAGAACAAATAGAATTTGCTACAAAAGCCGGCTAACGGGGGTATTCCTGCGTATGAGAACATTGTAATGGAGAAGGTAAGGGCCAAAATAGGATTCGTTTTGGCTAGAGCGCCCAAATCAGCTATATATTTGACACGGGTTTGCCGTAATGCTGGAACTATGGCGAATGCATTTATCGTCATTGATGCATAAATAAAGATACCAATTAGTAGTGATTGAATTCCCTCTATGGTTCCACATGAGAAACCAATACAAATATAACCTACATGTCCAATCGAACTATAAGCTAGAGGTCTTTTGACTTTCGTTTGGGCCATGGCGGCCAGTGCTCCTAAGATCATAGAAGCGATGCTGCAGAAAAAGAGGATTTGTTGCAATGTACCGACAGGGGAACCAACAATAGAAAGACGTGACATATTTGCAAAAATAGATATTTTAGGCGCAATAGAAAGGAATGCTGTAACCGGGGTGGGTGAACCCTCATAGATATCAGGTGCCCACATATAATGAGTCAAAATACCGGGGCTCGGGGGCCCGGGGGGTTTCCTCGGGGCTCGAGAGCCGGTCCCATAATACCCCACAAGTTGTTAATTCGCCGCTGGGTAATTCACACAAAAGGGAACGAGGAATGATCAACGAAACGAAAAAAGTGCTCTCTGAACCGAACGTGAAAGTTGTTTTCCATCATCCGGCTGCTCCCGTAACTCCACTTTCGACTTGGATTATATATCCAAAAGGGTCCGCTCTCGGCCATTCCACACGCTGCGCTGCCGGGAAGAGGCGTGGTTATCTTCAGTGGATTCTCTCTTTTGTAGTAGATGCCGAACCTGCTGCTCAGTGGGCGGGCGCAGCAGCTACATGGACCCCTTCCTTTCTGTTGTTGCCAGCGCTTTCCCGGGCCGAGCATGACTTATATAGAATGATTTTTATCAGAAAAAAGGACCTAAGGCTATATAATCCAACGGTGCCGGGGGCCCTAGCCGACCTACTTTATATTCTTTAGATTACGGTAATTCCGCAGAGTCCAAGGGGAAGCCCTTGATCCAAAGATAGAGGGAGGGGCCGGGGGGCTCGAACAGGTATGGAGTGGAGGTGGAGGCCAGCCTTTCTTCTTCCCAAGGGTAGGTTCAAGGCGACCGGATGTCACGGAGTGGGCTCGACTGGGCCCGGTGACCGAGGATAGGATACCGGACGGTAGGTGAGACGTTAGGAGAAAGATACCGTGAGGTAGATGAGACGTTAGTCGACGGGTACGAAGTAGGTGAGACGATAGTCGAAGCGAGCCGGTAGATGAGACGTTAGTCTCAGGCTACGAAGTAGGTGAGACGATAGTCGAAGCATACCGGGACGGTAGATGAGACGTTAGTCGTAGTTGAGGTACGAAGGGTACCGAAAGGTAGGCTACGAAGTAGGCTACAAAGTAGATGAGACGTTAGTCGTAGTTGAGGTGCGAAGGTGAGACGATAGTCGAAGAGGGACGGAGGAATCAAATGGGGAATTAGTAGGACGGAGGAATCTATAGTTATAGTAGGGGAGGTGACCGTTAGGTCATCCATAAACCCGTCCGTTCCCTTTCGTCAAGAGGAATGCCGGCATACGAACGGATATCTGACCGACCAACTCTTTTTGGAACAAAACAGACGAAGTAAGCTGAATGGAAACCGGTAGAATATATTGGGACAAGGGCGGTCGTCGCTTGGCGCGAAGGCTGCGGGTTCGGGGGTAGGGTACGGTACTAAAGGTCCTCGGACTTCCAGGCGGTTTTTCTTTTGGGGGATGTGAACCGTTGGATCTCGCCAATACAGCCTCCTATAGTTTTCGTTACCGAGATATCTTTTTTTTTCCCAGGGATTTCTTGGGTAATCAGCTCCCATGCTGCAAACATACCCCGCTTCGTGCTTTTCTTTCTTTCCTCGTGGGCAGGAAGCACACCACAGCGTGCGTTGCGTGATTCCACAGTGTTTTTTGCGGGTGGACAGTTGACCAGAAGAGGAATTCGATTCGCCCGGCCAGCAGGCGGGCGGCATGCTTATCTTGTGTGACAACACTACAGAGCGAGTGGCTCTTCTAGTCGGGCAGCTATGTGACAACACTCCAGAAAGGCGCTTTTGTGTAACATGCTATGGTCTCAACGCCCTTACGAGGTAGTGATTAGTTTCACGCTAAGCCCGGCCCGCGCGCAGTTAGGAAGATTGGCCGCAATCTGAGCGGTACCACCCATCCTACCCTACCATCTATAGGCGGCCGTCCGTCCTACAGCCGCCCGAAGAGGAACTGCAGTGATCTTGAATAGGGATCCTACAGCGATAGATAGAATCCCCATCAAAATACCACTAGATTGAGCACCAGTGATTTCGTATCCGGTCAAAATCTTGGCTAATTGATCAAAGTGGGTAGCTCCAGTAGACCCATAGATCATGGAACAAATAGGGTGGGTAGGCCCAACCACCACAAAGTATAGACGCGAACCCCCCTCGTTACCGTACGTGCGACTCTCACCGCATACGGCTCGCACAAAGACTCCGTCATCCATCCTCTTCTTCGCGCCACATTGTATATAGGAGAAAGATTAGGGAAAAAAAGAGAAGTGTTGCACCCATAATCCAAAATTGGTCAAGCGGGCTTCCGCTACCCGGACCGGTCCAGGGGTTATCATCGTAACTACTCCCACCAGTACTATCCCAACCGCTGGCTGGACGAGTACTACCAGCAGGAGTCCCGCTCCCAGCACCCCTGAAGCCCAGATTGGATGAACCCACCTGTGGAAAGCCCGGCTGCGCTTCAGCCTCGACTCCCCCTAGAACTAAATCCCAGGAATTGCCATAACTGGGGGCCCAACTTTGCCCCTGACTACAGTCCCACAGATTCGGGATGCTGTCGTGGGTTCGGAAATACTGTGTGAAGCGGGTACGTCCGCAAGAGGACTGTGATCCCCGTGGCCGGGACTGGACGAGGAAGAGCCCTCATTTGCCAGGGGATCGTGGGAAGTGCCACTGTCAGGACCATCATTTGATGGAATTCCAACCACCAGTCATTATTTGATGAGTATTTGTTATTCGTGCTCCCATCCCACCCCCGAGGGCTCGCTTTTTGGCCCTGTGGAACATGGATGAGCATTATGTCATTCCTACAAGTGAAAAGACGACTGCCTTCACTTGTAGAAGTGCCCTCTGAGGACTTCGAGATCAAATAGATCAGGTTTATTTCCATTGCTCGTGAGCAACTTATTTCTCCGAAAGAAGAGATAAAACTTCTTTTCCTCCTTTTTCCCAATAAGTCGACGGCAAGTTCCTTACACCATTGGGATACTTCGAATAAAGTTGAGGACATATAGGAGACACCGCAGCTAAAACCTTTGATCGATACCTCTGAGCATTTATCTTTTTGGGGAAGGTCGTTGCTCCGGATCTTGTTCCCCCGGTGTGAAAGCAGTTGGTTCCGGAGTTTTAGAATTCTGCCGATCCCAAGTACTCCATCTCTATCATTGCATATGGGAATATAATAAGAAAAGAGTACCAAGCATGACCAGAAGAATTGTGTGAAATAAGTGAATTGATCCAGTTGAGGCATTCATTATTTTTGAATCTTGAAAAGCTGTTACAGATGCGCTCCACAAAATGAGCTCTTAATGAGCGCTGGAGATTTTCCCAGCCCTTCGGCTATCCTTGGGTCAATGCGGCCAAATAGGTCTAGTGAGGCCCGGGTAAAAAACCTTCGCGAAGCCTGGGCATCCCTTCTTTTTCCAGTGCGACCAACCGCGGCATTCCCAAGAAGGTTGGCTGCCGCCTCGAAGTAGGATACCGTGAGGACCGGACGATCAGCGGCACGGGGTTAGCCGAACGACCGGGACGAGACGCGAGGTATAGGAAGTTCCGGGGACTTCGACTGTACTGTAGGGGTGGTAGGCTTAGTAGGACTCGAACCTACAATATCACCGTTATGAGCGGTACGTTTCAACCAATTAAACTATAAGCCCCTACCAGCAAAATAGCCGGTTCTATAGAGACAGGTGCTTGGCTTGCGCTGAAGAACAAGCGCTAGCGCGCCGCTTCGCTACAGTTACTAAATCCGGTTTCCGGGTCGAGCGCACTTCGTGACATTCGCGTCTCACCAACTTCCTTCGTTCCCTAGCCCTAGCTCCGAGAAGTAGTTAACCTCCCGCGCTCTTAGGGAGGTTAACTACTTCTCTTCCCAATCTAATATTTATAGGGTCTTCGTTTCCATGAGTAGTAAGCAGCGGATCTCCCCCCCTTTTGTTTTTGAAAGCTGGTGGCCCGACCATAAAGAGCAAGTTGACGCGTGGAGTCTTTTGACGGGGTGGCCCGGCTTGATTCGTTCGGTGGATCCGGTCGAGGTGGTTTTCGTTTACCAGCGCGTAGGCGGTCTGACGTTCCTATGACCGAGTCTTTCTGGCCCCTGTGAACATCTTTTCTGGAGGTATTAAAGAGGGCCTCTCTAACCGGAAAAAAGTGGTAGGTGTCCACTAACGGCCATTCCTGGCTCGGCTCCGATAAATAAATTCCGGAAGAAGTCGGGGGGCACTGGATCCCTGCGGACCTGGAGAAGGTGTGACGCTGGGTCGGGGTTTGGTGAACCAACGGGTCGCTCCTCGGGGTAAAGTCTCGGGCCCCTCTTTCGTTGCCTAGGTTACACCTTCGGAATACCCCTTTTCGGGGATTTCGCTCGACTCCCCCCACAATCAGAACTTTGCGCCACGCCGACTCTCCGTCGTGGAATTAGACCAAGGGGAATCGACAGTCCCATCCCGCCCGGATTTAGTATCTATTAAGACAGCAGGTAAGACCGGGGTTCTTGTTCTTTACCCTGAGACTGGCGTCTCACTGGAGACTATCATCTTCCGGCCGCAGGTCGGACCTCCGGTCACCTTACTATATAGGGCCTATCCCTCCGCATTGAATGACCTACCAAAGATCCGGATTGGGATGGGAATTGATAGCCCTATACCGACCGGGTCTCCACAATATCCTGTAGAGCCAGTCTCTAAAGAAGAGATAATGATTTTCGGGGGGGGGTCCGGTCGTACCCAAACAATAATATTCCAGAGGGAAATGCACCTAAGATCAAATATTTCGAGCCGGCTTCCGTGGAAAATTCAGACTTTCTTTTTGATGCTGCGATCACATAAAAACATAAACTTTGAGGCTCAATAGCTAAATACATGGCAATTAAATCATGAGCCGAGATCATAAAGAGCATACTGCGAGTAGGAAGTGGAATTAATACAATGGATTCAAAAGCATCAAATCTTTCTTGTTCGGAAAAATCAAAACACATCGAAATGGTACCAGCTGTACTTAATAATGGAAGGATTTGACAGAAATATGTAGAATTGTCCCTCCTAAAAAGATTATTCCGGAATAAATGGGCAATAGTTAGGAGAGGTGCGCCAGCGGCGAGCAGAAGCAAAGTTATTAGATACCGCCTGTTTTATATTTTGCCCGGCCAGAACCACACGTGCAAGTTTCCCTGCATGTGGCTCGTCCGTGATAACTTCTTCAGATTTGCTTTTTTTCCAGGTAGCCGAGGGTAGGTGCAAGGGTCTGGTCGAGCCATCCCCTACGGGTCACCTCTCCCTTCCCCGGATATACTATAGATACTTAAGTCCTCGCACTACCGTGCTCACTACTTTGTAACCTCGGTCGTTCGATTTAACCTACTAATTCCGGCCGGCTGGACTGGCCCACTCGGGATATTCTGATTCTATAATGACCGTTCCGAGGCACCTTTCGCTCATCCCGCCCATCCCGACGCTAGGCGCCCTTTCTCATTATCATCTACCGCCCTTTTTTGCCTCCCGTCCCTTCGGCTATCGAATATCGAAGAACCCTCTCCGTCTCTACCTTTACTATTTGACTAACGTCTCCCCGTCGCGTCTCCACTACTTCCTATCCCTCGCGCCCGTGCCGCTGGTCGTCCGTCTTCCCGTCTTCCTATACCTCGCGTCTCGTCCCTCGTGCGACTATCTCAGTCGAGCCTTTGGTCGTCCTCCTCTCCGTACAGTCGAGCCTACCTACCGCCTTATCAGTCGATCCTGAGACTAACGTCTCATCTACCGGCTCGCTTCGACTAACGTCTCACCTACTTCGTACCCTGAGACTAACGTCTCATCTACCGTCCGGTATGCTTCGACTATCGTCTCACCTACTTCGTAGCCTTCTCCTAACGTCTCACCTACCTGACTAACGCCTTACAGTCGAGCCTCTACCTACCGCCTTACAGTCGAACCTCAACTACGGTTATCGACTATCATTTTACCTTTTACGCATGAAGATCGTCGCTGGACTTTATTAAATTGCTCGACTTCGGTTGCCGGTGCAATAGGTAGGAGTACATTATGGCAGGATCAGTCACCCGGGCAAACCAACCCTCCTCCAAGAAGAATTGTGCTATGCCCCCCCCTGTGACCCCCAGTGGTTGGTATGGAAGAACTGCCTGGTGATCCCTAGGTTGCAGCACGTCCGGTCTCATCTCCTGCGACTGGCGTCTTGTCTCCCGTTGGTCGCCTCGCGCCGCTGCCGCCGTTTTGGGGACCGACCGACGCCTCACCTGCACAGCTGCGTAGTGGGGGGTCGCACATTCATAATAGCGTTCGGACTCATGTGCCTTCCAGAACCAGGGGAGTTCCCTTGCTCCTGCTGCGTACGAAACCGGGGACAGCCTTGCGGCGGCAAAAGGATTAGGATGTCCCCCCATGCTATGGTTCCCCGCGGTCCGGCCGCATTAGGTTAGGGAGCTGGGCGAGGAGAGATCCTCTGCATCCCCAAGCGTGCTGCCTTCCTAGGCGCGCAACACTAAGTAATCCAAGCCAACCCACATTACTGACTAACGGTGGATAATCATCTTTCTTAGAGGTACTAAATACAACTCCATTCATGAGCAAAATGAAGGTTGCGTTAATGAGAAAGATCTCTGGGGAAACCGCTAAAAAAAGATTGAACATGTGGGAGGGAGGAGAGATAACGAATGATGCTTTCATTTCCGGCTAATAATTCCGGAGCACTGAGTTACTTATGGCCGGAATCTTATGCTTTCTATAGTTTAGTAGTGCCGGAATGGGCTGTTGACGGAATCTATAGTTGGGGAATTAGTAGTACGCGTTAGCACGCTCGATTGTCGGGATCCGTGGTGCCTTTTTCTTTAGAGAACTTATGGGTAGGGTAAAGATGAGATGCTTTAGGCGCAGTGGATTGGATAAAGAAAGAGTGGAACCCACTTATATATTATATACATAAGTTTAGTATCTCTTATACCCGCGTTACCGCGCTGCTGTGTCTATATCTTCTCTATCTCTTACTACATCTTCTCTATCTCTTACCGAGTTGCTGTGTCCGTGTTGCTGCTGTGTCCGCGTTGCTGCGTCAGAGGAGAGTTCGCGTTGCTGTGTGTCTTGGCTGTGTCGGGGAGTTAGAGAGTTTGTTGATCCAAACTTGCAAAGTCCTGTCTCATATATGTGCAAACCTAGCAAACACTATTTCCCTAGTTGACTGTAAAACCTTGTGAAGCAAGGAAACTAACTCACATCTATATACGCTTCTTCCCCGTCCGTAGTTCCACTATGGGTGTAGAAAAGGGTGGTAATCGTTCCGTCAAGCTACCCGCTCCCTGTTCTATTTCGAGTTAACAATGGAATTCTTTTATTTGACTATCCGTAATAGTGCGAAAAGAAGGTCCGGCTCCAAGAATAGTGGCGTTGAGTTTCTCGACCCACAGTTCTATTTCTCGATAGGGGGGATATAACTCAGCGGTAGAGTGTCACCTTGACGTGGTGGAAGTCATCAGTTCGAGCCTGATTATCCCTAAGCCCAATGTGAGTTTTTCTATTTTGACTTCATAACCGAGTGAGTTAACGTCGTATGGGATAGATAGTACAGATTCTCACCATAAGGAATATATGTATCAACGTGACCACCATAGTAACCTCTGCGGACGAATGAATCCTGATTTGAATTAAGAATAGTAATAGGAGTTTCCTTTTCATCATAATACTTTAAACGAAAGATAAGTTTATTATTCCTGTAAACCAAGACAAGTCACTAAGTCCGAATTACATAAAACATATAATAGAGCTTTAAAGGCATTATGCTAACGAAACATAAATAAGACAGAAATAAGGCTGCCCGCGGCGCCTGCACAACGAGCTCTTGCTGCTCCGCGAGCAGCGCTTGCTGCCTCTCCTCCAAACCCTCTATGCGCTCTCTGGTAGCGCGAATGCGCGCTTCTTTCCTTGCCCATTGTTCTAACACTTCGTAAAAAGAAGTTTAGCATTCTACGGCGCTCTTGAATTGCATTTTGCAGTTGTCGGCAGCAATTGCAGAAAGCCTGTTTGCAGCATCCATAGCCATACCTAGTATTTGAACAAGTCCCTATGAACCACTGCCCATCCATTTATATTTATGGTAGCGAGGCGGCTATTTATAGGCGTTCTCACGTGCCGTGAGCAGAGAACGAAGCAGGGCTTGAATGCAAGAGTCACGAATTGGATGTGTTCTGACTGCAGACGATCATGCCTTTGGCTCTGGCTACCTAATCCCCAAATCACACTGCTTGTATGCACGAACAACCAGCTTACGTAGAAAAGATTCCTATGCCAACCCATGAACAATTCTCATTGATTCCGGATAAGTAGTTTGTAACAATTCGAATTATTCTTAGCAGAGCTCTTTTATCGTTCAGGTAGTAACGCTGGTCACCACATCTGTTAGAAGAACCTGCCCGGAGTATCGCGTGCGATGTGAATAGTGAAATAGTTGAGATGATAGTTCCGTCATAGTGAAATAGTTGAGATGATAGTCATAGCTGCGCAATTCACGGCAATGCAGCGGAACACAACACTCTCTTCAATTCTTCAATGCTATGACGAGGCTGGTCCTGCCCGCTGGAGTGACTGGAGCGAGAGATACTACCCGGAGCGAGAGATACTACTCCAGTAAGAGATACTACTTCGTACCTCGCCCTGTCAGTCGACAAGTCCACTAGGCAAGCAGCCTTTCCCTCGCGGACGAGTTCTTTGGGATTCCGTTATTCGGGATTATACTTCATGTCTCATGATCCATACATTCTTCCTGCTGAGTACGAAACATCGGTGTAAAAGATTGAGTGGAATTCCAGTTTATCTTTCAACGTTCATCGCATGAATCCGCTCCATCAATTAATGGAGTTGTAGCGGTAACATGCCAAGTATTCATTATTCTGGATTCCGGCCGCTCGTCGATCTAAATCTACAAAAACATTGACGGAGAGGGCCGGGCACCCTGGGGGGGTGGTGCGCCAACCCCGGAAATGAGCGTGCATGGGTGTGGAATGTCGAAGCCAGCCCACCAAGTTCTGAACGTGCTAACGCTTCGGGGTGATGGACCAAGACATTCTCTCGACTGGGCGCCTATAAATAGCCATGCGTGGCGCATAGCTGCGAAGCTACGTTCTCTCCCGAGGAGACATCTGAGCGCAAGCGTGATCTGTCTTTCAAAAGGATAGTTCATGTTTCAGGTGTTCGTCAACCGTTTGTACATTCTCTGGATGGGTCATCTTCTCTTTCCTATAAATATTCTTCGACTGGGCGCCTATAAATAGCCATGTTGTATATTTGAAACAACTCCTTGCTTTGGTACAACCCTCTTCCCGTCCCTCAGAATACGACGCGTGGATTACAAGACCATTTGGGCATGATGATCCAGACCGACCATTTAGCATTAGGTGACCATCATTATTCGGTGAGCACGATAGATAGAGGAATTCAATGCGCTCGACCGATAGGGAGAGGAAGATGACAGACTGGCCAGCATTCTCAACTTCCCTCTACGAGAAAAATATTCCCTCTACCACATCTCATTCCTATCCTTCGGCAGTCGAGCCCACTTCGTACTCTGCTCACGGCACGTGAGAACGCCTATAAATCCTCCAATAGAGTGATGTGAGAAACGTACTGAGCTTATCAAACCATGCTCGAGGCCCGGGATCTTGGCTCCATCGTCTCCGATCCCTTCCGGTTGATCTGCTAGTTGACTCGTCACGTCAGACCAAAAGGCTATTATCAGATTAGAAGAGAGATCGCGCCGGCCACAGACGAATATCTATCGAGCATGGCAAATGCTGCTAGAGAAAAGGACAACTACACCAACGGAGTCGCTTGCACTGCACTTTTCTACGGTTGATTCCGGAAATGCGCGAGACTGGTGTCCGGTGGCAGGTCGGTGGAAGGCTGGCTAAGCGGGCATGGGCAGCAGAGCTCTCGTGACTAAGCAACAACCAGTTCAAACCGCACTCAAAGGTAGGGCATTTCCCATTGATATAGGAACTTCTGTACCAGAAACAATGGTATCTCCAATTATAGCCCCTCTGGGATGTAAAATATATCTCTTCTCACCATCCCCATAGTGTATGAGACAAATGTATGCATTTCGATTAGGATCGTATTCTATGGTTACGATTCTACCAGATATGTCTTTTTCATTCCGTCGAAAATCTATTTTACGGTATAGACGCGCCTCCCCCTCTATGCCCTGCGGTAATGATTCCTCTCGCATTACGACCTTTACCACAATGATGCTGTCCATAGATCAAATTTTTTCGTGGATTGGATTTCACTTGACTGTCTACGGCTCTGTTGCGTGTACTCCGGGTAGAAGTTTTGTATAAATGTATCGCCATGTTAATGTTATTAAGTATTTTTCTTTAAGTTCTTTTCTCTATAAGAGGTGGAATATAATAACCCGGTTGAAGCGTAATGATCATACGTCTGTAATTGTAATGCATTGTATGTCCCATAATAGGTCCCATTCTTCTACCTTTTCTAGGGAGTCGATGACTATTCATAGCTATTACCTTGACACCAAAGAAGAGTTCGACCCAATGCTTTATTTCTGTCCTAGTTGATCCTGATTCGACATTAGAAGTATATTGCTCCAATAACCGAATACTTTTTTCTGTAAATACTGCCCATCCATAAATCCATTTTCTTCCCTCGGTTATCACCTCAAGTACCTAACGGTACCCTATGAGTTCCAGTATCGATAAGAATTATAGTTCTTATTGTTCGTATGTTATGTATGAATATACCATACCAATTCGTTATGTATGGATGATGAGATTCTATATATACAGAGCCAATTCCAATGGACTTATTGAACGTTCCCATTGGCGTGCATCCAGCAGGAATTGAACCTACGAATTTGCCAATGCCAACACCAGCGGGGTCAAAGTCAAAGGAATCGCTTTGAATCTTGAAAATGAGAATAATGACAGGCTCGACTGTAAGGTCCGACCAGCGGCACTAAAGACTGATAAGGAGAGTGAGGTGCGACGACTGTAAGGCTACGAAGTAGGTGAGACGTTAGTCGTAGTTGAGACGTTAGTCGAATAGTGGTAGATGAGACGCGAAGGATACGAAGTAGAGGTATTAGGAAGAAGGATAGGAAGTAGGTGCACAAGAGTAATAGTACTTCTTCCATCTCTTTTTTATGGGTTCTACGGACCGATGCCTGCTGCTTCATCTGGGGGAAAAGAATCATAGATATGCCGGTAATTAGAAGGAAGAACCACCATAAAAATCTTCCTCGTGTATCATCTGTAGCAGAACTATGAACGGGAGCTAGCAATCCGGACCGTATTGAAAAGGTTCCTAAGACACAGCATGGAAGAGTCACAATATTAAGAAGCGAGGTCCAAGAATGAAGAAGGGGTAGAATTACTGAATGAATACAAGCTGTGGCGGAGACCCGAGGCATAAAAGAAGCATTTTCTACGGGATCCCGAAACCACCAGCCACCCCGACCTAATTCATGATGAGCCCACCAACTTCCTGGCGAGATGCCTACGGTTAAAAACAACCGACATGTCAAGATCCAAATTCGAATTGGTTCCTGGTCCTGGTCAGAGACCACTGTGTTCGCGCCGGCGGTCCAACAAAGAGGCGAAGTGGACGCTTTATCCGTACCATTGCTTGTGCTTGGGAGAACGACACGCTTCGCCTGCTCCCTCCACTTGTCCCTCTGTGCTCCTGTCCAGCCAGTCTCTAAAGAAGAGAAGGATACCGTCAGGTAGGCTACCGAAAGGTAGGCTACCCTAGGTAGGTGAGGTGATAACCGAAGCATACCGGGACGGTAGGTGAGACGATAGTCGAAGACGAAAAAGCGCCGCCGAAGCAGCATGAGCAGGCTTCGGTGGAAAGGCAACCACCGAGCAGGTGCACATTTTTCGCCCACTTCTATAATGACCGGGTGGGTAAAGAGCGAGCTTCTACCACAACTCCTACTTCGTATCCTCTGGGATCCGACGCATCCAGCAGAGCGAAGCTGCCTTCCATTCTTTTCGGTGGCATCCTTATATAAAACAGGCGAGTGGAGTGCCACAATCCCATTCATCATTTTTGATCTACATAAGCCAAAGCCCATAGCACTGGCTACCTCTCCGGCATAAATGCAAGGAGGATGTATGGATAATATGGGATCTTGTAGAACAGGATTTGATTCTGCAAGCGGTTCGGTACGAACGAAGAAATTTCGAACAAAAGGATCGGAACTCGCTGATAGGAAAAGAGAGAAAAACAAAGCAATGCCAAGAGCTCCGTCAATCCGCTGCTCATTGATCGACGAAGTTCTTACGTCAGAGGGGCCAGGGAGGACGACTGGGGGCAATCGTTGGGGATGAGTCCTTTTTCCTACTTCGTAGCCTACTTCGTATCCTTCTCGCGAACCTTGGTAGATTTGAGCGCCCAAAGGAGCAAAGCTCATTTTCCTTCTTAGACTCTGATCAAGCGGCGCATAAAAAAGGATACCGTTAGGTAGTTGAGGCGATAGCCGAAGGGCTGGCCCATCAAAAGTCTGGTTCCTTCGTGAACCCGGAATTAGTGGATCGGAATCTACAAGAGTTCTACGAACGAAGGGAGTGTACAACTGGTTTTTTCCACTTTTTTGTTGGAGATACCGAATGGAGTTCTTCAAGAAGTTCGAGACAAAGGAACAATCAATTCTTTCTCTATGGCCTCTTCGTTTTGAGACATTATGGCTTTGGGGTCGACCCCGATAACAAAGAAGGAATCCATAAAAACTTGGGATCCGACACCATGATAAAATACTACCCTCATGATTAGACCATGTCCCTGAGATTTGATAAAAGAAAGGTGCCTCCGCGGTGGAGACGTTGGGAGGGGATAAGTTCTCCGTAATATGACGGAACGAAAGACCAAGGAAAGGAAGAAGAATGCACCAAAATGCAGGTGCTGCACCAAACGCAGGTGGTTCTTTCTTGTTGTAAGTGAATGCAACGAAAAGACCCGGAAATAACGAATAATGAGACAATTCCAAAAATGTCATTTCGCACTTCGTGACCTTCCCATCATCCGGTAACCACAGGATGATCCACAAGAAAGGTGGCAGGATTCGAACCGGCCCGGGTGGCCGTTTCCGCACCCCTCGTCGCCTCTGTACCCGAAACAGATGCGCTGCGCTACGAAGCACGCGAAGTTAGGTAGTTGAGGCGATAGCCGTAGGATGATTGAACAACGAAATACGCCCTACAGAATATTTCGAAGTGCTGATCCACATCACTCATCTGGATGGTGTGGACGGTGCGACGGGATGGCTACACTTACCGTGTCAATTCCTAGTTGGCAAGTTGGTAGATCCTGAAAAGGGTATTTCTCAACGGGGCGAGACGCGAGGTATAGGAAGTAGGAGTTGAGACGTAGTCGAATAGTGAAGGTAGAGACGGTGAGGGTGAGACGCGAATGGGATGAATGTCCAATCCCAAAGTAAGTATATGATGAATCGAGTGGGGTAACAATAAGAACCAGAAATCTTATTTCCCCTACCGGTGTGTAAGGGTTGTGCGGGTGTGCCATTCGTGACAGGGCAGGCTCCCATCAAGTAGGACTGTGTCCATTAGATGAACTGTGTCCATTAGATTGCTAACAATGATTTCCACCATAGCTGCTGTCTCTATTTTTTGACTTCCACGAATCTCACTGCACTGACCATAGTAAACTCCTTATACAAGACCTAGGTGGCCTGCCGTCTGAAATGCACAAACCTTCGCTTTACTGAAGCTAGTCTATGCAGATTATGCCTTTTCATATGTGAAATTCCCTTCTGTCGGTAAGCATCTACTATCTCCTCAAATGAAGATTTCTCTAAGCTGGTACTTTTGCTTATACGCCCTTCCTCAGCTCCTTCCAGGATCCAACGAATAGCTAAGCTTTGTTGACGATCCCTGCCAACAATAGAGGGGACATCATAAGCCGTACCTGCTTTTTTGACTTTTCCGACTTCGCATATTGGCTTGATATTTTCTACAGCCTTCACCAGAAGTTCGATTACATCGCCTGAACTTCGAGCTGAGCGATGAAAAGTTTGATCAAAAATGGCACGAACTCTCCTTCTTTTACCGGAGATCATGCGAAAGTTGACCAACTTCTTGATCAATTCTTTTTGATCCCCCGAGCATTTCCCAATATAGCTAAAAATGTCACAGTAATTGGAAGGAGCTTTCGATGATACGAATTCCACAATTGATAAGAGCCATCACGAATTTTTTTTTTTATTTCCAGCTCTGTTAATTCAAACTCATTTGGATATCTCTTATAGACACAATCAAGTTGAATAAGAAGTTGTTTCATTCGCGTCTCACCAACTTCGTTCCCTTTACGCGAGATACAAGACCTAGGGCGGCTTCACTTCGCCTCTGGTTGGAAGAGCTCGGGTCGCGAGATAATGGGTTTACTATTTACTAACAGAACAGATACGGCGTGTGGTTCGCTCGATAAGAGCTCGGACAACACGGAGAGAGAGCCAGAGACCCTACGCATTCCCTATGCGTTAGATGGTCGGACCTATGACGCTGAGAGCATGGCCACCCTTCCCGTCGGGCGATCGGACGGGGCACGTACTCGTCTCTTTATAAGACCAATACTTCCTTCCGCCCTGTAACTACAGTACCCCTCTACCTTCACTATTCGACTAACGTCTCAACTACGACTAACGTCTCACTCTACCTTCACTATTCGACTATCGTCTCAACTACGACTAACGTCTCCCCGTCGCGTCTCCACTACTTCCTATCCCTCGCGCCCGTGCCGCTGGTCGTCCGTCTCACCTACTTCGTAGCCTTCGGTTATCACCTCACTCTCCTTATCAGTCGATCCTGAGACTAACGTCTCATCTACCTTTCGGTACCCTTCTCCTATCGTCTCATCTACCTTTCGGTACCCTTCTCCTATCGTCTCATCTACCTTTCGGTACCCGTCGACTATCGTCTCACCTACTTCGTACCCTTCTCCTAACGTCTCACCTAGCCTCGGTCACCTACTTCATACCCTTTGGTCACCTCCTTTTATGCAATTATGAACGATCTTTGCGACGTATCTTTTTTCCGGCCTTTCTCGATTCCAATGCAATTGGTACTTTTTGAGCTGACGTAACAAACTACGCGAGCCTCCCGATGAAGCCAACAGAAATCCTATCCGAATACTAAAAATCAAAGGCAGTTTAATTATAGTAGTATACCAGCCACCAGTTCTGGAACTTCCTGTTCCAATCGGAGCATATAGATCCGTAAATGGATTTGTATGTATAGCCACTTCAGTCGTGTGAGTCCTTTCTCGAGTGGAAACAAAGTATCTTTTTTCTGGGAACATCGTAAATTTATTATGTTCGCGATGATGCAGAAAATGCAAAACTTTTCCATGATCACCGGAATTAGTGGTAGCCGGAAAGTTGATTGGCAACAGGTCGGCACGAAGTTTTTCATCATGCTCAAACATGAACCGATCGTTCCACTTTAACTTTTGGGACGGCTTATAAATCATCAAATTCCCACAAATGGAATGAGAAGTGGGTCCATGTAAATGATCGAGACCTCGCAAACAACAACGCTCCTTCCCCATATGGAGTTCGGAACCCAAAGGCAATCGTTGAGTGAACTGTATCTTATTCGTATTAGTTGACCTAAGCCGCACCATTACTGCTGGGGTGGGGCTCGGCCTCCGAACCGTACGTGGGACGAGTTTCTGCCTCATACAGCTCGGGCCGGAATTACCAGTCTCTAATGCCGGAATTACCTGGTCACCGGAATCAAATACAGTATCTATAGTATCCCCGGAATCTATAGTTGGGGAATTAGTAGGACTGGGGAGGGGCTGTTCGGTTCAATGGGAGCCCTATACCTTATTAACCAAGCAGTCGCAAGCATCGGTCACCGGAATCCCCGGAATCAGAATTCGAGTAGGCCCCCCGCCTTTCTGCCCCCTTGTTACGCAACACACACGCCAACAAATCCAATTTGGCCAGC